GAACGGGTTCATACCAGAGTACGCCACTCGTGGTCAGAGGAGAGCCCGGAGGGAACTTGCCCGACGATTTGTGATCTTGGGAGATGTCCTTTCTTTACAAAAGGTCCTTCAAGGGGTACTTGCCCTTCCTTACTTAATAGGAAGAAGGAGCGCACATTCTTTGAACAAGCTCATTCAAATGAGTGCGGAGGACCCGTCAACAGCCAAATGCTTGCCAAGAAAATCATGAGGCAAGGCCCCCTAGTAAAAGCAGGGTGTCAAGAGATGTCAGAAATGTCCACTCCTTTGATGGAATTTTCTTTCAAAATGCTGCATCATGTAAAATGGCGGGTCCATCGTCTATCCCCAAGGTCTTTGCCGAATGAAAAAAGCGTACCTTTACCTTCGAAGGCATGATTGCTGCGATCAGGAGCTGCTTAACATCATTGAGAACAGGAGATCAGAAGATTTTTTTGAGGATAAAGTCAAAAGTAAACCAACACTGGGATCTGATCATAGCCGCAGTGAAGTGTTGGGATGCGAAGGCGACGTTTTTTAGATTTGGCAAAGATGAGATGTGTCCTACACTTGAAGAAGTACATCGAATTTTGGAGATATCCCGTAATGTCCTTTTTGTACCTAGAGAAGGACGACCTCGAGAGAGCAAACGACCAGTAGATAGAGTAGGTACTCCATATCGTTCCTGCTGCGTAGGTATAAGGTAATTCACAGTGCTAGAAGTACGGAAGTCGGCCCTCGCCCTTCTCTAATAGGGTGCAGTGCTATCTATAGAACGGGAATGCTCATCCTCTCTTAAAGTCCTTTAATGGATTTCGAGTCGAGAATAGAGCTGTGGCAAGCAATATAGATCGCCCATTACTCTCTCTCTATAAAAAAAGCCCTTTCCCCTTAGTCGAGCGTCTTCAAACCTGACTTTGACAAGCTCTAACAAATAAGGCCTAAAACCCCTCTCCCCTTGGTCGAGCTCGAACCTGACTTTGACAAGCTCTAACAAATAAGGGCTAAAGCCCTTACTCTAACAAGTAAGCAAGTAAACTACCTGAATCAGGAATTGCGGCGTTTCCGATGCGGCATTTCGGCTGCGAGGCTTGGAAGAACGGGATGAGTTCTTTATATCGATAGAATCAGGTCCTTAATAGAACCCGAACTTTGGTTATAATCAATAAAAAGAATTGGATGATCACGTCTGTCTTTATATGGATTTAAACTAAGGTACCGTGCCCTAAGGCGGATGCCCCTTGCTTGACCGGAGGGATAGGAACACACCCTTGGTCTTGAGCCTCTTGTTTGACTAGTCCAGTAAAGAATAAAGGAGGTGGTCACATCGAGTAAAGTAAGTCAAGATCCATTCTATTTGATAGCAAATCCCTTTATTGATATTATTGGCACACCCAAGGCAGATGAATGAACTCAACCTCGAGACCAGATTCCGACTCTTGATTTCAAGGATCAGATAAACAGGGAATTCTGTAAGAAGCCCCGAAAGAGTGCCATGACAGCTCCAAAAGAGATAGAAAGAACAGGCCGGGCAACCCCGCGTTATAGGCAAGGGCAGCATCGGTAGCTCGATCGGCAAGGCTGTGGGTCATAGGCACAAGCGGTACCAACCCAATCGGCAAGGCATAAGATAAGATAGGGAGGCTCCTCACGCACAATCCACAAGAGGGTCGGTATCTCTTTTCATTGATTGATGAGTAAGGGCTCGATAGAATGCTTGATCGATGAGGGAAGGCAACGCCTTAACCAAGTCATCGCATTCGTCGCACCAATCATAGATAGAACCCGATCCTTGGATAGAATCAATAAAAAGAAGTGATCGGTACCGTTAGCATCTTCCCTTTGATTAGAATGTGAAGGTCCTTGCTCTCTCCTGACTGATAGGTTAAGGGGTGGCCCATGCACAAGGGATTAGCCAAAGTACCGCCCACTTCCCGAGTTAGAAGAATAGAATCCAGCAGCTCCTGCACAATCAGAAGAAGAGTTATGGCATGCAGCCTCTCTGGCATCTCCTGTCCGATCGGTAAGTTAAGGTTTCCGTCCAATCAATCGGAGTTTCGGTAAACTGATTTAGGGCTGGCATTCACAAGTCCTTATCTAATTTAGTTTCGAAAGAAAGTTCAGTTCAGAATACGAGCCGTCACTTGAATCTATCTCCTTTCCAGAAGGCTAGGCTAGGCAAGTGCTCTTGCTATCCCCTTAGTCGTGGGCGTGGGTAACCCTCAGTAGTATAGTCTGATTCTATTCTAGCGGTAGTAAATGGCCGAATCCGTCTGCCCCTTTCTTCGTAGGCAAGTAAGGAACTGGCCTAAAATTGTATCGAGCTACAGGCCCTTCTCATAAGATGTTGTCTGTCTTTCTAGTCCGGTACCAGTAGTTCTCCATAGTCTAATGGACACTAAGCATAACCTTCGCCCCCAAGCAAAGAGCAGCGCTATGCCGGTAACCGCAGAGTAGAAGTTGGCAGAATAGAAAGCGAACCGAACCCCTATCCCCGTGATCT